GTCTGAAAGATGATAAGTGACGAATCTCCATATACATCAATCTCCTTGATTCTCAACTCGAGGGCGCGAAGCGCCTGTGATACACGCAGAATATTCTGCGATATTGTTTGTTTGTGCAAAAGAATCTCAACTTGACAGCTATGGGAATATGGGCTGGGCTCCTTTTGGCGAGCTTTAAGATAGCAAGCATGTAGAAAGGGGCTGCTTCCAACTCCATTTCCGTTCTGATTTACTGCACCGTCAAAGAACATTTGCCAATCATGAGGAGTTTCGTCTTCTTCTTCGCCTACCGCAAATAGAATAGCCTCGCCCGGGAAATTAGTCCCCTTACTAAAAAAATCAAGCTTATAGTCAGGCACGGGATGGGATGATCCGCAGGTGGTCTGCTATTGCCTGCCTCTTGCCTTTCTCATTTAGGGCTTCCGGGTGACGTACACAATATAGAACTCTGAGAGTAACATCTGCCACCTTGCTGTACGGCCCGTGAGGGCTGGCTTTTCAAAGAGATACTTCAGCGGGTCCACCCTTGCAATCAGCATGGTCGTATAGTTCAACATGTAGTGGCGTAGGCGTTGCGAGGCCCGTGTAAGAGCACAACAGGTCTTTTCTAGAACCGTATACCTTGTCTCATAATCAGTGAACTTCTTGCTGAGATAGTATACGGCTCTTTCCTTCCTACCCGTTTCATCGTGCTGACCAAGGACACAACTCATGGATGCTTCCATTACTGACAGATACATCAGGAGAGGTCGACAGGCGTTGGCGGTGCCTGGATGGGAGGATTGAGTAGATATTTCTTAACTTTGTCAAACGCCTTTTGGCAATCCTCGTTCCTTGTGTCTATCTTTTCTGAAAGGCGGGGTATTCTTTCTGAGCAGTTTAAAGATCGGCTCACAGATGGGTGTGAGCTGGGCAATGAACCTGCTGATGTATTGTAGCCTGCCCCAAAAAGCCCTGATTTCTTTCTCTGTCTTTGGTACCGGCATGTCGATAATTGCTTTGCCTTTTGCAGGTCGACTTCGATTTCTCTTCTGCTGACAATGAACCCGAGTAGCTTACCTGACAAAGCACCAAACCCCCTCCCGGCTTTCTTTTTCGGATGAAGACGAAGACTGTATTTCCGAAATCTGTCAAACACTTTCTTCAAATTCACCGTCTTCTTAAGCCCAAGACTTGGCGATCATGTCATCGACATAGACCTCCATTTCCTTGTGAATCATATCATGAAACAGCGCAGTCATGGCTCGCTGGTACGTCGCCCCGGTATTCTTTAGACCAAACGGCATCACCTTGTAACAGAACGTGCCCTCCTATCCGATATTGTGATAAACGCTCTGTCTTCCTCGGCCATCTTGATCTAGTTATATCAAGAGAAAGCATCCATAAAGGACAGCATCCCATGTCCAGCGGTGTTGTCCACCAGAACATCGATGTGAGGAAGAGGAAAAAAAGATTTTCGGCTTGCCTTGTTTAGGGTCTTTTGACTCACGGAACCAGCTTTCTGAGGGAAAAACCGTTCTCGAAAAGCGTGACCATCCAGTTGAATCTCGTTACCCTCCCGTGTGGTTATGGGGGCGCGCCCACTTTCCACTATTATGGAGCCGGGCCGCAAGCAAGTGAATGTGACCCCGCCCTCCATCAGCCGTTGTGTGTGAGCTTCGCTCCTTATAGCTCTACACCGCCGCCCCGGCCACTTTCGCTCCTCTACCATATGATTCATTCTTTGGAAGTTAGGCACGTGACTCGATAGCGCAGGCACAAGACCTTTGAATGCAAACAAAGAATAGCGAGACCGCATATAGTTTGGAACCCAAGCTTACCTTATTATTATGAAAAGGGGAAGGTTTGATAAAGGAGCTTTTTAGCCCTTTTGCTGAATTGTTGGTCCGCGGCCCCGCCCTATAGAATGAATAAGGAGAGGCCTATTGATGACCGAGCCACTCTTATACTACTCCTTACCTCACCCCCCCCCTTGTCACTTAAAGGGCGAAGTCGCTGAAGCGAGTCTAAAGGCCAAAGAGTGATCTTTGAACGCTACTACGCATCCTTACTAATAGTATAGTGTAAGGTAGGTTTGGGTATAGCAGGACTTGAACCTGCGACCATTAGGTTAAAAGCCCAATGCTCTACCAACTGAGCTATACACCCAAAAAAGATATAGTAGTAAATAAGGATTGGTGCGGAAAAAAAAGAGGGCGGTCCCTCTTATTCTCATCATATTAAAGGGGCGCGGCTCTGTATGAGGCTCGTACTGCAGGCAGAGCAAGCGAAGAAAACGTAAGGGCGCGCGTTAGCTAGGCCGTTTTCTTGCAGGAGTGCTAACGCGCCCCTTATTGAAAACTCAAGGAAAGCCTTGATCGATATGAGAAACATGCGCTCAAGCACCCAACCTATACAAGGGGCTTGGGCGCCGGCCTTACTCAACAAGCACCTTTATTAGTAAGGTTGCTTGTTTCCACTCATTGAAGATTCTATCTGCAAAAGAAGGTCAACGGGGGAT